GGACGAGGGCTTCCAAACACATCATAAGCTAAACCTGTGCTGACGAATAACCAACCCGCAATGAATAGGGAAGGTATAGTAATACTGTGAATGACCCAGTATCGAATACTGGTAATAATATCAGCAAAAGAACGTTCTCCTGTGCTTCCAGACATGCTGAGCTCCACATATTCTTGTAGGGGATCGATTCCGTAAAAGATGAGATCAGTAAACGGAAATTCACTGAAATTCAATCTTTGTGAGATCGTCAATATTGTACCAAAGGTATTTTTAGAGTATACCGAATCAGTATAGCTATCCTTCTTCTGACACAGCAACGCAATTTCAAACAGTATATCGACATGAAGTGCTAGATAATTTCTTTCTTCTTCTTGCTTGTCGATGTATAACCACGTATCATGCAATAGAAAATTCCTCAAATTCCTGGAATATAATATAGGGGGTTCTATTATTGGCTTGGGGCTAGAAACGGAAGATCAGGTAACCCGTGAATCCAACGAATTGGTTTATAATAATTCATGAAGGAAATTATCATATCATATTTCCGCAAGTTGATTAGATGCGAAATCTAAAAATTGACTTTTTTTCGTAGTTGCATAAGAGGTTTTGTTTTTTGTTGTAAGCCCTCCCTTTTTATTTTTTATTTTAAGGAATTGCTTAGTCGTCTAGTAACAAGTAAGAGTAGACGATAGTATTAGATATAGATAAAAAAAAGAGCAAGGAATAAAAAAAATTCTACTAATCAATATTTGTGAGGCGGCCTTTCTTATATTCTTGTATTAGATCCAAAGGTTTTTTCTTGACCTAACTACAAAGATGATGAATCGATTTCTTTTTCTTTTCTACTCTTGTCCTGCCGCTCTATTTTTGTTTTGTGAATACCGTTTATAATGATTGATGAATCAAAAAATTGCAATTAACTTATTCTTTCAATTGGTATTTTTGCTTATCCCCGTCTCTTTTAAAAATTGAAACTTAGGTAAGTGCTTTATAAACATATGTATAAAAAGAACATATTTCATTTAGCTCCTTCATGCCTACTATAACTAGTTATTTCGGTTTTTTACTAGCGGCTTTAACTATAACCTCAGCTCTATTTATTGGTCTGAGTAAGATACGACTTATTTGAAAATTAATTGAATGAACGAACAATTCATAAAAACAAAGCTTTCTGTCCTATTCCATATATTCTATAGTTCCTTACCGTGTTAATTATCAATTATTAGTTATTGATATTCATGGGCAATAGAGATTAATATTTAGGGATAGATATTACCTTTCTTTTTCTCCTTTCAAATAAATTGAAATGATTGAAGTTTTTCTATTTGGAATCGTCTTAGGTCTAATTCCTATTACTTTGGCTGGATTATTCGTAACCGCATATTTACAATACAGACGTGGTGATCAGTTGGACCTTTGATTGATTAACATCTCTTTTTTTGACTGACCCCTTTAATTTAATCATTAAATCCAAGGAGGTCAAATTCGAATTGCTGTTAAATTTTTTTTTTTTTTTTTTTTCAGTTCGGTGTAATTTTCGACCTAACAAGAGCGGAATCACGCTCTGTAGGATTTGAACCTACGACATTGGGTTTTGGAGACCCACGTTCTACCGAACTGAACTAAGAGCGCTTTCTTATCATAATAAATAAGACTGTAAAAAAGAGGATTCTTTTATTTTATAACCCCAATACATCGTGCATACCTATACTATCATATATCATATATAATATGAGAAAATGATAGATTATGGATGCTTAATTTTAATCAATCTAAAACTAAAATGGCTCCCTTGTTACTGCTCAACGGAGAAGTAATAGGTAGGGATGACAGGATTTGAACCCGTGACATTTTGTACCCAAAACAAACGCGCTACCAAGCTGCGCTACATCCCTTTCAATTGGCCTACAATGTCATTGTAGAGAATCCCTGTCTTGTTTTCCACACCCTTATTTCATCTATTGAAATACAAAAATTATCTTTCCATTTCCTCTTTTTGGTCTCATATCATATAACAACCATATAATGAATAATAAATGAATATTTTTGGCGGGAATTCTCAGGCGGAAAGGGACCTATTTTGCTGTTTTCAGAAAAGGAAAATCTTATCTATCGAATCGTTGTACATTTAAATTTGAATTTATTTGAATTTTGAATTAGGAATTCCGGGTACAAATATACAAATACAAGTGGTCTTTAACCACACATACATGTGATTATATATGTATTAGCATAATGTAATACGATAAAGAAGGAGGATTTTAAATGCGAGATCTAAAAACATATCTTTCCGTAGCACCGGTACTAAGTACTCTCTGGTTCGGTTCTTTAGCGGGTTTATTGATAGAGATCAATCGTTTCTTCCCGGATGCGTTAACATTCCCTTTTTTTTAATCCTAGTTATTGCGGCGGGACGGGGCGAAAAAGATTAGATCGAGATACAATCAAATATCTGTGACTACTCTCTCGCCCCCCCCCCTTTTTTTTTAGTTTTTTTTTTTAGAATTTTATAAGAATTAGATAAAATAAATAAGGAAGGTAGAACGAAAAAAGTGGATTCAACCTCACCGAAACTCAGGTTCAGGCTCCAATTAAATTACTAGTAGAGCGAAAAGAGAAATGTGGCTGGAACAACAGTATTCTACAAGATACTTAAAGAAAATACCGTACGGTGATTCTAAATAGAGTTAGAAATCATTGTATTACTTAATTCTTATTATTTACTATTAAAATTTAAATAAATCTATATTGATTTACTATATTGATTGCAATTGATTGCAACGAAATCCTTCAGGATTTGGTTTTGAGTTAGCAACTTTTATTTATATTTATTTATTTTATTTTTCATTCCTTTCTTCTTCACTTTTGATCGGAAAATAGAAGAGTTGGGTGAATTAAAAACTCAAAGGAGGTTCATGGCCAAGAGTAAAGATGTCCGAGTAACGATTATTTTGGAATGTACCTGTTGTGTTCGAAACGGCGTTAATAAGGAATCAACGGGCATTTCCAGGTATATTACTCAAAAAAATCGACACAATACGCCTAGTCGATTGGAATTGAAGAAATTCTGTCCCTATTGTTACAAACATACAATTCACGGGGAGATAAAGAAATAAATCGAATCAAGTGCTCGTATGTCACCCCCCTCCCGAGAATATGAAAATATGACATTAGGTATATAATATATTAAGTATATAATATTAAGTATATAATTCGTTATATATAACGAATATTTTTTTTATATATTTAATATTTTATTTATCTATTTAATATATTATTATAATATATTATTATTATATTATATATATTATTACATATATTTATTATTCCATTTAGATATATTTATATACATTTATATATATATTATATATTTCATATTTCAATTTATATCATATATTTAAATAATAATAAAATAAACAAACCAAATCCTATTTATTATATTCATTCTATAATTTGAATTTGATCCGACCAAAATAGGATTTTAGAAATAGAGATAAGGATAGGATTATTTTTAGAAATAAGGAATAAAGAAATCATGGATAAATCCAAGCGACTCTTTCTTAAATCCAAGCGATCTTTTCGTAGGCGTTTGCCCCCGATCCAATCGGGGGATCGAATTGATTATAGAAACATGAGTTTAATTAGTCGATTTATTAGTGAACAAGGAAAAATATTATCTAGGCGAGTAAATAGATTGACCTTAAAACAACAACGATTAATTACTATTGCTATAAAACAAGCTCGCATTTTATCTTCGTTACCCTTTCTTAATAATGAGAAACAATTTGAAAGAAGCGAGTCGACCGCTAGAACTACTGCTCTTAGAACCAGAAAAAAATAGGCTTACCCTTCAATTGACTCAAAATTATCAAACGTAGGCTGATGCTTTATTCACAAAATCTGATAATTAAAATTGTCGTGTCGTAAGAAAAAATAAATAAATAAAAGAATCGAATCCGGTTGGGGAAGAAAAAGAAATCTTTTTTTTGTTATTGAGCGTCTTCACTCATCTTGTTTTGATGACCTTATCAGATCAGAATTTTTTTAATCATATTAATTTCTACTCTACCTTCCCCGAGTTCATTCTCGAGGGAACCCCATTTCATTTAAAGCATTTCGGTGGATTCCTTCCGATCTCCTTATTTTATAATCTCGTTGGAAATCATATAAAGACAATTCCTATTTGAGATAGCTATTTGTGCAAGTATTTTACGATTAAGAAGCAACTGTTTCTTGTACAGATTGTGTATTAATATACTATAACTATAGGATACCAGCGCTCCGCGAATTACTGCATTTATTCGAGTGATCCACAAACGACGAAAATCCCTTTTTTTCCTATCTCTATCCCGATGAGCCGAAACCAAAGCTCTTATTCTTTGTTGAGTAATAGTTCGAGTAAGTCTTGAATGAGCCCCTCGAAAGCTTGATGCAAATAAACGAATTTTTGTTCGACGTCTCCGAGCTATATATCCCCGTTTAATTCTGGTCATTGAATAAAAGAAATTTTGATGAATAACTAATTCTTTCTTTCAGTTATTCTTTTCTAGTCTATTAATAACAAAACGGATTCTTCCAATGTATAAAATCAAAATTCCAATGGCTTTTGCTACTATAACCGTCCCGACCACGATTTTTCCTTTTTTCTAGGCATTTTTTTTCGCCTTGAAATAGGAAATTGTATTGATACTAGGTATCAAAAAAAGCATATTAACTAAAATAAAGGAGTAAATAGAAATGGATAAATAAATAGTGGATTCCATCGTTTCTATGGTTACTTCTTAAACGGTGAGGTCCTCTCTATACACCGGAGCTCATTCCTTCATTTAATTGGTAACTTGTACAGTTCACACTATTCGGCTCTACTCATAAATTTTCCAGTAATAGATCTTTCACAACGAGATCTATCTTATACAGTAACGGTATGTAAGTATGAGGATTAATTGGGTAGCTGACCCTGTTAGTCCGTTCTTTGCAAGAGTCGAAGCATAATCTTTTTTCTTTTTATTTTAAATAGAAATAGGATTTTCCCCGCTTAATGGATAAGCATTTGCCACCAATGGGGAATTTTTTCTCATCTTAAATTCCAAGATTGGATTTGCGCCAATGGAAACCATAAATTTCATACACAATAGAAGGATATGGTAGATCTATCTTTTTTAGATAGTGAACGGAAGAACCCCATTCTATTCACTGGTACTGATCGTTGATACTGAAAAAATTGTTTCTTTTTTCTCAGCCCATGATCTGAACAAGTCGCACATACACCCTAGTACATGTTCCTCGGCGCTGAGGACATCCCCGAAGAGCAGGGGATTTCGTGACATTTCTAATTGGCTGTCTTGCATTTCTAATAAGTTGTTTAATAGTTGGCATGCTGAATCATATACATAATAGACTGGTTTAGATCGATCCTAACCAGATGATTCTGAATTACTTCTTTTTCTATTTAATAGATTAATAAAATATTAACCCCTTAAGTTAAGAAGGAATCGTTACAACATCCACAATTCCATGAGCTTGGGCTTCTGTTGCTGACATAAAAACATCTCTTTCCATGTCTTCGGATATAACCCAGAAGGGCTTGCCCGTTCTTTGTGCATAAACACTTGTGATGCTTTCGCGAAGTTTCAGTAGTTCTTCCGCTTCCAGGATAAATTCTGACGCTTGTGAATCAAAAAAATAACTAGCAGGTTGATGGATCATTACCCTGATGATATAACATAATAAAAGGTTCTTCTAACTCACATAATGAGGCGAGAAGAATAGCTAAAGAATAATAAGAAAAAAAAAAAAAAGATAGAATTGAACAACCGTACAGGCATTTTTGCGCATTGCATACGGCTTTACAATGGAATTCTCTTTTTTCTTTCATCGAAAAAAGAGAAAATATAGAGTCTATTAGACCCAGATCAATAAATAATCCAATTACCACCCTTCTTTTTTTTTTCGGAAAAGTTCAAAAATACTATGATGGCCCCGTTGCTTTATATATTTATTTCGTCTGTGATTCAGCAATCCCAAAGTTTCTTTTCTTTTTTTGAAAAAAGAAAGAAAAAAAAAAGACTCTTTTTTTTTCGTACTCTTTTCTAACAGAAATATTGTTAATAGCCTCTGGTGTGAAAAGAAAAAAACGTTTGTGACGCTGAGATGGGCCCACGACAGCTAAGATAAAATTGGAAATGCCCTTTCTCTCATACTACTCTTTCGATACATAATCTAATACTTTATTTTGAAAAAAAAAAAGAAATAAAAAAAAAATTTCATATCGAATTCGAAGTGCCATGCTATTATTACTTGCTAATTCATATTTCATATGGCGAAGGCATAGTCTTCTTTTTTCTTTCCATCAAATAAAAAAAACTCATTGGCGCCGAGCGTGAGGGAATGCTACACGTTTGGTAATTGTTCCTGCGGCCAGGAGAAAAGATCCCATTGAAGCGGCCAATCCTATGCACATTGTATGCACATCTGGTCCCACAAATCCTATAGCATCATAAAGAGCTATTCCGGGTATTACCCATCCGCCAGGAGAGTTTATAAGGAAAACCATCTCTTGGATATCATTCTCTATAGTGAGATATAGCAGAAGACCAATAAGTTGATTCGCGATGTCGCTATCAATCTCTTGGCCTAAAAAAAATATTCTGTCTCGATAAAGTCGGTTGATTAGGATAAAATTGTATCCCTTAGTAGCCGTACAGGCACCTTTTGATGCATACGGTTCAACAAAAATTGCGAAAAAAAATCAATGTGTAGATTCCAGCCATCCTTCGTTTTTTTCTAGTAGGCCCTTTCTAACTGCTAATTTCTAATGAAGGGGCTTTTTCTTACATTTTTTAAATAAAATGAAATTCAAATTAAAGAAAGATGAGTTTTGGCCCGTTTTCCTATAATATAGAAAAAATTCGCTAAACTTATCGCACAAACTTTTCATTGATCTATTTTTTTTTCATTGGGATTCAATCCAAATCACGATGTCATTTTCTTGTTCCTGAATGGGTTTCGTCAATTTTTTATTCAATTTTTTTAGGTTTATGCTCTACTCCGAGTAAAGATCTGCCCGATTTTGATTTGCGCATATAGAACAAATGACCCAATACCACGTCTTTTTGCTATGATTTCATTTACTTTTTTATTTTAATTTAATTCCTTTTTCTTTAATGTTTTCCGCCAAATATTCAACGTATTTCTCATATTATTCGATTGATTAAGAGTTTGAAATCACTCTTATTTATATATATTTATAATTTATATATATTTATAATTTCATTTTTAAATAAAAAAAAAAATTATGATTATGATATAGGTGGTAATCATAAATATATTACCAATTGGGTTTTTTCTAAACGGAGCCTGGATACTTCATTTTATCGGTCCAACCAAGCCAACCATAAATCATTCTAATTGAAAATATTAATCTGGATACCCCCCAAAAAAATGAAATGGATCCCTAATTGCACTTCATTACACTTCACGCTACAAATTTTTGATAATTCAATCAATCTTTTTTGGGCGAAACAGAGGATATCTCGATCGGGCGAGAGAACGGGGGAATCCCATATGACCCAATATATTTGACAAGTCGCACTATACGTCAATCCAACCTGGATTTCCATCCCCCACATTTTGATGAGCAACTCTTGGAACACCAATAGGCATTAAAGGAAAGAAAAAGAATTAAATACTCTATTTCACTTTGATGTGGAAGCGTAATAATGGTCTTAATAATATTGGCCTTTATCATATTTTATACATAGATAGAATAAGGCCATAAAATAAAGAAAGACAGAATGAATGAAAGAGAATTCTTACGAATAGGGCCTTTGAATGATGAACAAATAGGGATGCATTCATTCATAAAAAATAGGATCAACCCCCATTGCGTATTGATACTTATCGGGTATAGAATAGATCTGCTTCTCTTTTTTTTTTCTGAGCCGAATTCTTCCCTTATTACTAATGGAATAGAACAAATATTAATCCTTTCTCCGAAAGAATCCACCGAAAAGGGGAGGTATTCCAATGCAATAAAGTTACATAGTGTCTATTTTTCGTTGATAAAGGGGTATTTCCATGGGTTTGCCTTGGTATCGTGTTCATACTGTCGTATTGAATGATCCCGGTCGCTTGCTTTCTGTTCATATAATGCATACGGCTCTGGTTGCTGGTTGGGCCGGTTCAATGGCTCTATATGAATTAGCCGTTTTTGATCCCTCCGACCCCGTTCTTGATCCAATGTGGAGACAAGGTATGTTCGTTATACCCTTCATGACTCGTTTAGGAATAACCAATTCATGGGGCGGTTGGAGTATTACAGGGGGGACTATAACAAATCCGGGTATTTGGAGTTACGAAGGTGTGGCCGGAGCACATATTGTGTTTTCTGGCTTGTGCTTCTTGGCAGCTATCTGGCATTGGGTATATTGGGATCTAGAAATTTTTTGTGATGAGCGCACAGGGAAACCCTCTTTGGATTTGCCCAAGATTTTTGGAATTCATTTATTTCTCTCAGGAGTGGCTTGCTTTGGCTTTGGCGCATTTCATGTAACAGGATTGTATGGTCCTGGAATATGGGTGTCCGACCCTTATGGACTAACTGGCAAGGTACAACCTGTAAATCCAGCGTGGGGCGTGGAAGGTTTTGATCCTTTTGTTCCGGGAGGAATAGCCTCTCATCATATTGCAGCAGGGACATTGGGCATATTAGCGGGCTTATTCCATCTTAGTGTCCGTCCGCCCCAACGTTTATACAAAGGGTTACGTATGGGAAATATTGAAACCGTCCTTTCCAGTAGTATAGCTGCTGTCTTTTTTGCAGCTTTTGTTGTTGCTGGAACTATGTGGTATGGTTCAGCAACTACCCCCATTGAATTATTTGGTCCTACTCGTTATCAATGGGATCAAGGATACTTCCAGCAAGAAATATATCGAAGGGTTAGTGCTGGGTTAGCCGAAAATCAAAGTTTATCAGAAGCTTGGTCTAAAATTCCTGAAAAATTAGCTTTTTATGATTACATTGGCAATAATCCGGCAAAAGGAGGATTATTCAGAGCGGGTTCAATGGACAACGGGGATGGAATAGCCGTTGGGTGGTTAGGACACCCTATCTTTAGAGATAAAGAAGGGCGTGAACTTTTTGTACGTCGTATGCCTACTTTTTTTGAAACATTTCCGGTTGTTTTGGTAGACGGAGATGGAATTGTTAGAGCGGATGTCCCTTTTAGAAGGGCAGAATCGAAGTATAGTGTCGAACAAGTAGGTGTAACTGTTGAGTTCTATGGTGGCGAACTCAATGGAGTGAGTTATAGTGATCCTGCTACTGTGAAAAAATATGCTAGACGTGCTCAATTGGGTGAAATTTTTGAATTAGATCGTGCTACTTTGAAATCCGATGGTGTTTTTCGTAGCAGTCCAAGGGGTTGGTTTACTTTTGGGCATGCTTCGTTTGCTTTGCTTTTCTTCTTCGGACACATCTGGCATGGTGCTAGAACCCTGTTCAGAGATGTTTTTGCCGGTATTGATCCAGATTTGGATGCTCAAGTGGAATTTGGAGCATTCCAAAAACTTGGAGATCCAACTACAAGAAGACAAGTAGTCTGATGCAAGATTGCTTTGTTATTTTTCGCTTCTATTTTCTGTTTGTGATTTGACATAGGCTGCTGGAAAAATCTTGATTCAAATCGCTGCCTTTTCTTTGATTCTTGTTCTTTCTTTATTTTATTCGGGAGATGATTCCAAATAAACAGGTACGGAAGCTATAATTGTAAACCACGATCGAATTTATGGAAGCATTGGTTTATACATTCCTCTTAGTATCTACTCTAGGGATAATTTTTTTCGCTATCTTTTTTCGAGAACCGCCTAAAGTTCCAACTAAAAAAATGAAATGATTTTTCATTATCTCAATTGAAGTAATGAGCCTCCCAATATTGGGAGGCTCATTACTTCAATTAGTCCCCGTGTTCCTCGAATGGATCTCTTAATTGTTGAGAGGGTTGCCCAAAGGCAGTATATAAGGCGTACCCAGTAAAACTTACAAGTAAACCAGATATAGAGATGGCGACTAAGGTTGCTGTTTCCATTATTATTATTATATGATTCCAAGATCACAATGGATCTATGATAAGATCGTTTATTTACAGCGGAATGATATACAAAGTCAACAGATCTCACTGAATACAAAATAAGATTTATGGCTACACAAACCGTTGAGGGTAGTTCTAGATCTGGTCCAAGACGAACTGTTGTAGGGGATTTTTTGAAACCATTGAATTCGGAATATGGTAAAGTAGCCCCTGGATGGGGAACGACTCCTTTGATGGGTGTCGCAATGGCTTTATTTGCGATATTCTTATCTATTATTTTGGAGATTTATAATTCTTCCGTTTTACTGGATGGAATTTCACTGAATTAGATTCACAAGAACCACGAAGCCTCGCTTTTCAAGACAAAAAGTGAAACTTTTAGTTCTCGGATTTTTTTTAGCCCATTCTATTTTGGTAGTTCGACCGCGAAATTTATTTGTTTCTGTATTTCCGGAATATGAGTGTGTGACTTGTTATAATTGATCCTATTGATAGTACAGAAAATGGGTCTGTCATCTTGATCGAGATAGTTTTATCCCGTCGGATAGCCATTCTAGTATCTGGAGCACGGAATATATGAAATGGATCACGAAGTATTCGAACTATGATTCATACTTAATATTCAAACCTCGCGGCCGGCCTCAAAAAAAAAAATTCAAAGAAAGAGTTATATTATTTATAACTCGAAAGATTTTTTCTTCTTTCAAACTCTCATTTAGTTTATGCTTATTTTGATCAAAGGACAAACCTTTCTTTTCTTTGTATTTTTATTTATTAGATCTATTCTATTCATTGAATAAGTGATGATCCAATGGTTCTTACTCAAAGAATCTTTGGACTTAGTTTGAAGGTTTTATTGAATCATCGCGGTTCTGGTATGAATCTGAAGTTTCAATTGATTCATAGGGTCTTAACAAGAGAATTCCTATCAAAAATAAAGAAAACAAGAATAAAGCCACATTCCATACAAATAACAAATCAAAGAAAAAGAAATAAATAGGTAAATAGAAGATTCAAGAGGCCTGTAACGATCAACATAAAGACGAATGCGCCGACTTGATTTTTTGGCATTATAATTACAACTACAAAAAAGAGCTTTCGGATTTTTACTCTTTTGTATCTTCAGATAAAATTGAATGAAAAGATTAAGAAGTTTCAAACTTTCTATTCCATATCCGTTTCAGCTATTATTTGGGTGTTTTTGTTTGAGCTGTACGAGATGAAATTCTCATATACGGTTCTCAGGGGGGGAGTCCTCTTGGTTTACCTATCTCAATAAAGTCTATGATTGGTTTGAAGAACGCCTCGAGATTCAGGCGATTGCAGATGATATAACTAGTAAATATGTTCCTCCTCATGTTAACATATTTTATTGTCTCGGAGGAATTACGCTTACTTGTTTTTTGGTACAAGTAGCTACAGGATTTGCTATGACTTTTTACTATCGTCCAACCGTTACTGAGGCTTTTGCTTCTGTTCAATACATAATGACTGAAGCTAACTTTGGTTGGTTAATCCGATCAGTTCATCGATGGTCGGCAAGTATGATGGTCTTAATGATGATCCTGCACGTATTTCGTGTCTATCTCACTGGTGGTTTTAAAAAACCTCGCGAATTGACTTGGGTTACAGGCGTGGTTCTAGCTGTGTTGACCGCATCTTTTGGTGTAACAGGTTATTCCTTACCTCGGGACCAAGTTGGTTATTGGGCAGTCAAAATCGTAACAGGCGTTCCGGAAGCTATTCCGGTAATAGGATCCCCTTTGGTAGAGTTATTGCGTGGAAGTGCTAGTGTGGGACAATCCACTTTGACCCGTTTTTATAGTTTACACACTTTTGTATTACCCCTTCTTACTGCTGTATTTATGTTAATGCATTTCCTAATGATACGTAAGCAAGGCATTTCTGGTCCTTTATAGAGAATATAGACCATAGCTATATTGTAACCAATCATTTATCTTATTACTTGGGGGAGGAACAATAGTATTTCATTGCTACAAATATGGATTATTGAAAAAAAAAAATAAGACATGTATTTGGATATTTCCTTTCAACTCCACAATATTCTATTATTTATTTGATATGACATGAATAGTTGAAGGGAATTCCCCGAAGAGAAAATGGATTATGGGAGTGTGTGACTTGAACTATTGATTGGGCCGTGCAGAAATATGCCTTTATCTGCTACATTGGAATTCACAACCAAATGTGTCTTTGTTCCAACCACCGTGTAAGCCCCATACAAAGGATAGGCTGGTTCGCTTAAAGAGAATCTTTTCTATGATCAGACCTGACGATGTCGTGTATGAACAGGGCTCCGTAAGATCCAGTAGAATAAGTGATTTGGCATAATCCAAATTAGATTTTAGTTATTTTTTTGTTTTTTTACTTTCTTAATAGTATGAAAATGCA